TCGCAATGCCTATTGTATCAGCTTGACCTTTCAGAAGTGGAGACAGAATAAAGCGTCCATAATAAAGACGTTTACTGTTTGCTCTTGATTCAACACACTTCCACTGTAGCGTCCGAGTAGATACTGTTACTTTCTCTCGAACCATAATAATCTTATTTAATCATATCATTGAATCATTTCTTTCTCTTGTTTATCGGGCGCTTGAACTATCTTACATTTTTATTTCTACACACGTCTTTTGTTCGGAGGTCTACAGCCATTATGTGGGAAAGGAGTGACATCCTTTACAAAAGTGATTCGTATACGACTCCTTTGAATAGCTCGTAATGCTGTGTCTCTTCCGAGACCTGGACCTTTTATCATGACTTCTGCTCGTTTCATGACTACTGAACTAAGAGCGTGTGATGCTACGGCTTCACCAGCAAATGCCGTCGCTTTTCGTTTAGCCCGTAAGCGACAATTACCGGCAGAGGACGAAGAAAGCACTCGACCCTGTAGATCGGTAACAGTCACAATGATATTATTAAACCCTGCTTGAACATGAATCCGTCCTTTTGGTATTCTACGTATACGCCTACGTGAACGACGACGAGTTCTACGCGAACGAAATGTCAGTATAGCTTTTGCCATATTTTATCATCTCATAAATATGAGTCAGAGATATATGGAGATATCCATTTTCTATCAAAGAAGATCTTATCTTTTCTTTGAATATCGGGTCCTTTCCCGAATCTGATTATCCTTGTCGTTGTTTATGTCTTGGGTTGGAACAAATTATTAGAATTCGGTTCTGCCGGCGTATTAATCGACATTTTTCACAAATTTTACGAACAGAGGCTCTTAGTTTCATATTTTCCGACCCTTAACCTTAATTCTGAATCTACTTCTTGGCAGAAAATAAGTTTCTTGCTATTTTTTATCTCGAATCATATTGAAGGTGAAAGTTGAAAAATACCTAATTTTTGAAATCTTGGTTTTGGCAAAGTTGAGAAATTCTCCGTTCTTTAGTTAAATCATAAGGACTTAGTTCCATTTTTGAGTGATCCCCTGGCCGGATCCTTATTTAAAGGAAGTTGTATCTTTCCCGAAATATAAGCGAGAATTAGATCATTATTATGGAAACGAACCCGAAACAGACTATTGGGAGGGGATTCGTTAATGAAACCTTTCTGAATTCATTTCTAGTTTTCATTGTAAGGAAAACCTCCTTTATTCTGTACCCTCTAAAAACGATATATGTCGTTTTCAAAGAGGAGGTCGTAGATGCGACCTGATAGTCGCTAACCTATCCCCTTTCTTTATCCCAACTAGAAAGTTTCGAATTTCATTTGGATATTAAAAGCATTACCAGATATAACACAAACTTTCTCCGCCTATTCTTTCTAATCTAGCCTCTCGGTCTGTCATTATCCCTCGAGAAGTAGAAAGAATTACAATTCCCATCCCGCCTAAAATTTTAGGAATTCGTTGATAGTTAGAATAGATTCGTAGACTAGGTCGACTGATCCGTTTTAAATTGAACGTTTTTCTATAAGGCCGATTTCTTTTTAGGGTTAAAACCAAAAAAGATTTGTTGTTTTCGCGATGTTTTCTCACGTTTTCGATAAAACCTTCTCGTAAAAGTATTTTCACAATACTTTCACTGATATTAGTAAATGCGATTCGAACCACTCTTTTTCTAGCCATACCAGCATTTCGGATAGCGGTTAGCATGTCAGCAATAGTATCCTTCCCCATAATGACTTAAAAGTATTAATGCCTCAAAATTTTGATATAATCAACATGTTTTTCTTGTTTTTTTGTTTGTTTATGACTATGAATTTTGAAAGGTATATGCGCGAGACACAATCTACTACCTGAATATGAATCTATTTCTTTCAAATAGCTTATTCGAACCCTATTATAGAACTAGATTCTGGTTTCATTTTATAAGACTTCTGAAGCTAATGAAATTATTTTAGTCAAATTGAACTGTCGCAATTCCTCTGCAATCGCACCAAAAACTCGAGTTCCTTTTGGATTTCCCTCTTGATCAATGACAACTGCGGCGTTGTCATCATATCGTATTATCATACCGTCGTCGCGTTTGAGTTCTTTACAAGTACGTACAATTACAGCTCTGACCACTTCCGATTTTTCTAAGGACATTTTTGGAACCGCGTCTTTAATCACCGCAACAATAACGTCACCAATCTGAGCATATCGACGATTGCTGGCTCCTATGATTCGAATACACATCAATTCTCGAGCCCCGCTGTTATCTGCTACATTTAAATACGTCTGAGGTTGAATCATATCATTTTTTATTTGTTCGTTAAAATGCAAAGTAAAAGGCGAAGAAAAAAATAAATATTGTTTGTCCAAAAAAGGAAACCGGCACCTTCGATTTTTTGATCTATTTCTTTTGCGCGAACCGAGATGTCTGTCTAATGAATTGAGTTCGTATAGGCATTTTGGACGATGCTATTGCAATAGCCTTTCTGGCTATATTTTCTCGTACTCCGCCAATTTCATAAATTATTCGACCTGGTTTAACAACAGCTACCCAATATTCAGGATTTCCTTTCCCCGAACCCATACGGGTTTCTGCCGCTTTTACTGTAACCGGTTTGTCTGGAAATATGCGTACCCAGACCTTTCCACCGCGGCGCGCATTTCGTGTCATTGCCCGTCGACCTGCTTCTATTTGTCTAGATGTGATCCAAGCCGGTTCAAGTGCCTGAAGAGCAAATTTCCCGAGAAAAATAGATTGACCTCGCAAACATATTCCCTTCATTCTTCCTCTATGTTGTTTACGGAATCTGGTTCTTTTGGGGTTATAGTTGATGGTTGGGTTTGAATTCCATCTCTACTACAGAACCGGACGTGAGACTTTCTTCTCATCCGGCTCCTCGCGAATAAAGAGATTTAAAAATATTCAAATTGAATAAAAGATCAAAGAGAATTGAAAGTAAGAGATACATGTAGTTAATAAGTATACGTAATACACCGAAGTATGCATTTCATTTCTCTAAAATCTATTATGCGTTTCTATCTTGTTTCTATCGATAGCTCAACATATAAAAGAGTCTATTGGTTTTGATAATGTTAAAATGAATCTTTCTTTTGTTTTTTAGCCTTTAATTTCACCGTATTATCCTATTTAATTGACTCAAATTTAGCAATCCAAGAAAATCAATTTTTCGCGGGCGAATATTGACTCTTTCAATTCACTTTTTTTTCGGGTCTAGTAATTGTTCAGAACTTTTTCGAATATATGAATCGGGCTCTGGTCCGTTCCGCCATCCAGATCAATGAATCCGTAGAATTCGTTTTCAATAGAATTTTTTCGATCCACAGGTTCCCTCGTTCCCATCTCTTCTTACTTAATGGTTAGGCCTTAATTCTGCAATGGAGCTGGGAATGCCATTTTTCTTGAGTCAATCTTCTCAGTCTTTATTGGCTACACGCTCTGAATTTTTTGTTTTGTTCTATGCACAAATTCATTTTTTTATGGATGAATCCGGATTGATGCTTTATTACATTGCACTTTTTTATGAGATGATTCATAGACCTTACATATTCGATATTGAAATTAGATATCAACAATAGTCTTTTTCTTTCTTTCTCTCACCCTTCCATTTATCCACACCCTTCCTTTTATTTTCTCTATTTCTATTCAAAATTTGGAATCATATTTTTTTTATGCAAAAAGATTTCAGTTGCTACAAGCATATGATTCATCGGTCATATCTTGACTGGTTATTTGGATCCAGATAATGTGAAGTGATGAGTTGGTTATTTTTTCTAGAATTATTAGTTTCTACTTTTGGGCTTTTTTTATACGAAGCCTAAAAAAACCGACGAGTCGCACACTAAGCATAGCAATTTTATGAAAGATTCTATTGAATTTTTAGGCAACCTTAGAGAATTGAAAATTCGAATTTTTTATTTTCATTTTTTTGATTCACTAGAAAAAGAAGAAATAGGTTTCTCGTTTTTTCTTTTCTCAACGAATAGAAGGGAAGGGATGGGTTTCTTATTCTCCCTCTATAAATATCCAAATTTTGATGCCTAATACCCCAGAGATCGTTCGAATTGGATAGGAACAATAATCAATTTTAGCTTGAATGGTTTGTAGGGGAACCCGACCGTCTCGGATCCATTCAACCCGCGCGATTTCGTTTCCTCCAATACGTCCTGCAATTTGGACTCGAATTCCTTTTGCATTTGCTTCTTTAGCTAATTCAATCGCCTTTTTCATTGCTTTTCGATATGAAATTCTCTCCAGTAATTGGCCGGATATAAATTTTGCAAGAATATTAGCATGTCTATAAGGTTCAAAAATTTTTATGAGAGTAAAGTTCAATTTTGGGGTGACATAAATATCTTTACGGGTTTTCAAGTCAAATTTTTTGTTCACAGAAGCAAATTTTTTTTGTAGATTTGGTTGTAAGTTTTTGCTTTCTCGCCGGTAATGTTTGTTGAATACGTCTTTGGGTGCGGGTACTATATAGATTTTCATGGTAGTTACATCAACGTATTTTTCAATCTCAATACGTATAAGTGCCAGGACGCTGGATGTCATATTTTTTTCTACATAATTCTTGATATAATATCTTATTTTTTCATCTTCTTGTAGCTCTTTAGAATAATTTTTTGGTTTTGCAAACCAAAGTGAATGATGACTTTGGGTTGTACCAAGTCTGAAACCAAGTGGATTTATTTTTTGTCCCATGCTCCCCCATTACTATACATATCATCATATTCCATAGTTAGATACTTATTTTTTGGTTTAGTGATAGGGTTTTTTAACCAGTTCATAAAGTCTTTTTGTACAAAGTCATCGGCATCAACTAAAAAGTTATCGGCATCTAAAAAGACTTTGACTTTCTTTTCAGAGTTATTTAAGGATCTATCTTTCATTACAATAGTTATATGGCAAGTCGGTCTTTTTATCGGATAACTACATCCTCGAGCTCGAAGTTGGAATCTCTTCAGGCTAGTACCCTCGTTGACTTCAGCTTGACTAATGAATAAATTTTCGTTCTTAGAACCGAGAAGGTGACGAGCATTTGCTGCTGCAGACCAAACCAATTTGAAAATGCGCGAACATGCTCTATAAGGCATGAATTTTAATAAAAAAAGTGTCGTCAGGTAAGAACGGCCCCGAATTTGGTCAATGACTCTTCTCGCTTTGTGAGCAGACATAGATATATTTTGACCTAAAGCGTATACTTCTGTTTTTTTCTTCTGGAACATAAAGGTCTCCTCTTACTAATCAATTCTAAGTACCTATAATATTATTAACTCTTCTTACCGACGAGATTTAGTATCATTTTTCGGACGTTCTCGAAAATTGAAAGTAGGTGCAAATTCTCCCAATTTGTGGCCTATCATCTCATTATTGATATAAATAGGTAAGTGTTCCTTTCCATTATGGATAGAAATAGTATGTCCGATCATTATTGGTATGATGGTAGATGCCCGGGACCAGGTTTTGATTGTTTCTTTTTCTGTTTTTGTGTTAATCTTATTAATTTTTTTTAATAAATGATTTGCTACAAAACTCTTTTTTTCTTTTTGTGCAGGTGTCACAGCTTGCTCCTATTTTTTTGCAAAGACAAAGACGAAGAAATTCTATTTTCTCTCCTATTTACTACGTCGACGAAGAATCAAATTTTCACTATATTTTTTTCTTTTTCGAGTTCTTCTTCCAAGTGCAGGATAACCCCAAGGGGTTGTGGGTTTTTTTTTACCAATAGGAGCCCTTCCTTCCCCACCCCCATGGGGATGGTCTACAGGGTTCATAACTACTCCTCTTACTCTAGGGCGCTTACCTAGCCAACGCTTAGATCCGGCTTTACCCAAACTTGTCTGTTTCACACCAAGATTCCCCACTTGTCCGACTGTTGCTGAGCATTTTTTGGATATTAAACGGACCTCCCCAGAAGGTAATTTTAATGTGGCCGATTTCCCCTCCTTTGCAATCAGTTTGGCGACAGCACCCCCTGCTCTAGCTAGTTGTCCACCCTTTCCAATTGCGATTTCTATGTTATGTATGGCCGTTCCTACTGGCATATTGGTTGAAGTAGATTCGTCTTTTTGATCAATCAAAACCCCTTCCCAAACTGTACAAGCTTCTTCCAAAGCATACGGCTTTCTAGATGTAGATGAGGATATCTATAGAGATAGATCTTATATATTTCGCACAATGAAGTACCACACGAGTCGATATATAGGAGTCAAAATCTGCCGAATCACTCATGTTAGGATCTTCTACATCCTAGGTCTTTCCCTTCCGTCATCTGGCTTATGTTCTTCATGTAGCATTCAGACCGAATGACTCTATGAAATTACGTCGATACTTCCACATAGTATGGGTAACGTAGGAGACATCTCTATTTTTCCCCGGGGAATCTTTAGAATTACCACTGCTTAGCTTTCAATTCGTCTCTGACCATCAAATGAAATGTGAATAACTCGTCCTCTTCTCTTTGAAAGAAGGGGCGCTTCCGGTTCTATCGGTGCTTGAAACAATTTTGTCTTCTCCATATTACTATATCTCTAAAGTCAATAATTGTATATGAGGAACTACTGAACTCAATCACTTGCTGCCATTACTCTTCAGTTTTCTGTTGAGGTCTATCCTCTAGAGGTACTCAAATTGGATCAGTGATTGATTTCTAGGTTTCGTCGTAAACCTAATTGGTTACTTCCAATTACGTAAATCAATAGTTCAAACCGCACTCAAAGGTAGGGCATTTCCCATTTTTATAGGAACTTCTGTACCACAAACAATGGTATCTCCAATTATAGCCCCTCTGGGATGTAAAATATATCTCTTCTCACCATCCCCATAGTGTATGAGACAAATGTATGCATTTCGATTCGGGTCGTATTCTATGGTTACGATTCTACCATATATGTCTTTTACATTGCGTTGAAAATCTATTGTACGATATTCACGCTTATGACCTCCCCCTCTATGCCCTGCGGTAATGATTCCTCGGGCATTACGACCTTTACCACAAAGATGCGGTCCATAGATTAAATTCGTTCCTGGAATGCGTCCATTGCGTGTGCGCGGGGTAGAAGTTTTGTATAAATGTATTGCCATGCTATTAAGTATTTTGATTTTCATTCTTTTCTTTCTAAGAGGTGGAATAGAATAACTCGGTTGACCGACAAAAAATGTAAGACTGGCCCAACAGTTCATCACGGAAGAAAGGACTCACTAAGCCGGGATCACTAATTAAGACTAATTGAATATTTCAAAATATATATATATATATGCGCGGCTCCAATCAAAAGAATCGACTTAGAAAAAAATCTCTACAACTGCCCTATCCACGATTTCGAGTAATAGCCAAAACGATTTGGTTATTGAAATAGAGAATTTGGTTAATTAATTATTGAAATAGAGAGTAAAAAAAAGGAAAGCGATTTAAAAGATCTTTTTCCTAAAATTCCCCTTTGGTCCACTTATATCTATCTCGCCCTTTATCAAGGGATATTTCATGAATCTAATGAATATTTTATGAATATTTTTTTAGGGGGTTGACCCATCCGAATATGAAATATGAATAGTGATAATTTGATGACGAATTCTTGTCGTATATGTCTACCGCGTAGAATTAAAGCAAAAAGGGAATGCTCTTGAGAATGATTTCCTTTTCAGTTGATTTTATTCACTGATTGGACAAAAAAAATGATAATGAATTAGAAATTCAATGAACTTTGAACTTTGATTAATCACTTTCTATGCAATAATTCTGCCTAATCAATTTATCCTTTTCTATTGTATCCAGGCAGGATAATGATAAAGAAAGGTGAAGGGAAAGAATAATTTTCAAAAACGGGATTTCTCAAAATGGCTAAAAAATGGGCTGGTTCGGAGAGGGGAGTCTATCTAATTGAATGGCTCTAAGTCAACTCTTGTAACTCTTTCAACGAATGATTATGAAGTCCGATTGACTCTAAGATGGCTGAATCGTTGCTTTACATTAGTAAAGACATACGTTATATACTATAGTAACTAGAAAGAAATCCGTGTATATGCTATAGTAGCTAGTTAGATACGAAATCAAGATCTATCTAATGTGACTTACGAATTTCAATTTGTGCGTAGATCCCAATAGATCTCATCTGGGACTATGAATTGAATGAATAAACGGATGAAATCAATCAAAAGATGTAATAATTCAAAGAATGGGTCGGAACAAAGAAAGGTAAGAACGAGAGTTGTATGGATTTACAACGACTCTCTCGATAGAAAGTCAAAAATAGACCCTTAAGTAGTTTTGATGATTCAATACTATTTTTATTTGAATTCGAAGTTCGTCGTTATTTCAGATGGCTGAATCGTAGCAATGGAAGAATTAAGTCATAATTCATTGGTTAGGTGTATCATTAACTCTTTCTTTTTTTGGTCCGAGGAACTTCTAATGAATCCACTGATTTCTGCCGCTTCCGTTATTGCTGCTGGATTGGCTGTAGGGCTTGCTTCTATTGGACCTGGAGTTGGTCAAGGTACTGCTGCGGGCCAAGCTGTCGAAGGTATCGCGAGACAGCCCGAGGCGGAGGGAAAAATACGAGGTACTTTATTACTGAGTCTAGCTTTTATGGAAGCTTTAACAATTTATGGCTTGGTTGTAGCATTAGCACTTTTATTTGCGAATCCTTTTGTTTAATCTTCGAAATTTGCATTTTTTTGCATTTTTGATTCCCTTTTCCTTGTGCTTTGCTTTTTCGAATTAGATCAAAATTTCATTCCTATAATTCCTTATTCATTCATAAAAGAACCCGGGGTAAGGGCTGATTGTCGGATGAGGAATTAGCATGCCCCCTCGCTTTCAGCCTTTCCTTTCAGGCCCTTTTTAGAAAGGGTTACAACAAAGAGGTCTCAATTTTTTTGAAAATAGATTTGATTTTTGAATCGATTAAGAAATCGGAAGAAATGGGAAAATCAGAATGATTATCCTATTGATTCTTCGCGTCATAAGACTCAGTACTCAACCAAGATCCGACCCTATCTATAAAAGAAAAGGGGGAAGTGATACAAAAAGAACTCGGTTCGGTTTTTTAGTCTATCTATAAGAGGAGATCATATGAACAATGGAACCGATTCTTTCTTTTCTTTGGACCGCTGGCCATCCGCCGGGAGTTTCGGGTTCAATACCGATATTTTAGCAACAAATCCAATAAATCTAAGTGTAGTGATTGGGGTATTGATCTTTTTTGGAAAGGGAGTGTGTGCGAGTTGTTTATTTCAAGAATAGGCAGGATCCAACCAGCTGTACTTTTTCCATTCTAATTAGGAATGAGAGGTGCATGAGCTTGCGAATTCCTTCTAAATAAAGAAATTCTATGTAAGAACCATAGCATTTCGTAATTCATTGGGAAATAGACTTTGATTCTCTATTAACCAATAATGTGGGAACGTTAACATGGTTAAAGCTAAATCGTTTGAAGTCCAGACGCCGCATGGTACTCTTTCTACCACTCTGTTAATATATATGTTAGTATTAATCTAGAGATGGTTTCAAAAAAATCATTTTATCGATATAGAACACTCGTCTCGATAAAATGATTTGAACTACTTTTTGGATTTGATTCCTTTTTTAGACAATGCTGAATGGACAACCTATGTATTATTGTGTCTTGTTTAAAGTAAGAAAACTTTTTGGATGGAAAAAAGAAACTCAAAATAAACAACTTTGATGACAATTACATATTTTTGTTTGGTCAGAAGAGTCCTCCGAATATTTGTGTCTGGATTGAATTAGTAATTCCTTTTGATCTTTTGATTTTTTTTGAATATGACAAGAGAATAGAGGATATGTTCATTACATTCAAAAAAGGAATATATGAATTTACTATACGTAATACGTAATTGAAGTAATTGAGCGTGAGAGCCAAATGAATCGAAAGATTCCTGTTTGGTTCGGGAAGAGATCATGGAAATTTGGAAATGAATGGAAATAGAATCTACTTTCATTAAGTGATTTATTAGATAATC